CATAAGCGGAGACAGAATAAAGCGCCCATAAAAAAGACGCTTACTGTCTGCTGCTGATTCAACACACTTCCACTGGAGTGTCCGAGTAGATACTGTTATTTTCTCTCGAACCATAATAATATTATTTGATCAGATCATTGAATCATTTATTTCTCTTGTTTCTCTTGCTATTGAAATATCTTCCATTTTTTTTTCTATACACGTCTTTTTTTCGGGGGTCTACAGCCATTATGTGGCATAGGAGTTACATCCCGTACGAAAGTTAATAGTATACCACTTCTGCGAATAGCTCGTAATGCTGCGTCTCTTCCGAGACCGGGACCTTTAATCATGACTTCTGCTCGTTGCATACCTTGATCTACTACTGCACGAATAGCATTTGCCGCTGCGGTTTGAGCAGCAAATGGTGTCCCTCTTCTTGTACCTCGGAAGCCACAAGTACCGGCAGAGGACCAAGAAACCACTCGCCCCCGTACATCTGTAACAGTCACAATGGTATTATTGAAACTTGCTTGAATATGAATAACCCCCTTTGGTATTTTACGTGTACTCTTACGTGAACCAATACGTCCACGTGAACCCTTTTTCGGTATAGCTTTTGCCATATTTTATCATCTCATAAATTTGAGTCAGAGATATATGGATATATCCATTTCATGTCAAAACAGATCCCCTATTTGTATATCAGGTCTTTAATGAGCCTTATTATCCTTGTCTTTGTTTATGTCTTGGGTTCGAACAAATTACTATAATTCGTCCCCTACGACGTATTAGTCGACACTTTTCACAAATTTTACGAACGGAAGCTCTTATTTTCATATTTGCCACTCCTTACTTTAATTTTGAATCTACTTCTTGGAAGAAAATAAGTTTCTTGAAATTTTCAATTTTTAATGGTATTCCTACGAAATAAATAGGGAAATACCTAATCTTTCGAATCTTTGTTGCGGAGTCGATAAATTATACGACCTCTGGTTGAATCATACCGACTTACTTCAATTTTGACTCTATCGCCTGGCAGTATCCGTATAAAACTACGTCGGATCTTTCCTGAAACATGACCTAGAATCATATCTTCATTATCTAAACGAACCCGGAACATACCGTTGGGAAGCGATTCAGTAATTAAACCTTCATGAATCCATTTTTGTTCTTTCATTCCAGGCAAAACCCCCTTGAAGTATTAACTAGTGGAGGAAGAACCCTATTAGACAACCCAGCACTTCTCTTTTCTTTTTCACAAATAAGAAGTTTCATATTCAATTCGGATATTAGAAAGATTACCATATATAACACAAAATTTCTCCGCCTATTCTTTCTAGTCGAGCCTCTCGGTCTGTCATTATACCCCGAGATGTAGAAAGAATTACAACACCCATCCCACCTAAAATTCTAGGAATTCTTTGATAGTTAGAATAGATTCGTAGACCCGGCCGACTGATCCGTTTTAAATTTAAAAGATTTCTATAAGTGCTTTTCCTATTCCTTTTATGTCGTAGGGTTAAAACCAAAAAATATTTGTTGTTTTCTCGATGTTTTCTCACGTTTTCGATAAAACCCTCTCGTAAAAGTATTTTCACAATACTTTCGCTGATATTAGTAGATGCTACTCGAACCACGCTTTTTCTATACATATCGGCATTTCGTATAGAGGTTATTATGTCAGCAATAGTATCACTACCCATGATTAATTAAAATTATTGGTGCCTCCAAATTTGGATATAATCAACATGTTTTTCTTTTTTTTTTTTTTTTACGTATTTGTTTATGAATATGAATTTTAAAAGGTATATACGTGAGACAAAATCTACTAAATGAATCTTAATCTATTTCTTTTAAATACCCTACTATAACCATATCGTGGTCTCATTTTATAATACCTCGGGAGCTAATGAAACTATTTTAGTAAAATTGAACTGTCTCAATTCTCGGGCAATCGCACCAAAAACTCGAGTTCCTTTTGGATTTCCTTCTTGATCAATCACAACTGCAGCATTGTCATCATATCGTATTATCATACCGTTGTCACGTTTAAGTTCTTTACAAGTACGTACAATTACAGCTCTGACCACTTCTGATCTTTGTAGAGGCATGTTTGGAACTGCGTCTTTGATCACAGCAACAATAACGTCACCAATACGAGCATATCGACGATTGCTAGCTCCTATGATTCGAATACACATCAATTCTCGAGCCCCGCTGTTATCTGCTACATTCAAATGGGTCTGAGGTTGAATCATATCATTTTTTTTTTTTTTATCTGTTTTTACAATACAAAGGTCAAAGAAAAAAAGAAATATTATTTGTCCAAAAAAAGAAACCTGCATCCGCTATTTTTAATTAGGGCCTATTTCTTTTTTAGCCCGAAATTATAAATTGAGCTCGTATAGGCATTTTGGACGCTGCTATTGAAATAGCCCTTCGGGCTATATTTTCTGTTACTCCACCCATTTCATAAAGAATTCGACCAGGCTTAACAACAGCTACCCAATATTCGGGAGAGCCTTTACCTGAACCCATACGTGTTTCTGCGGGTCTTACTGTAACTGGTTTATCTGGAAATATACGAACCCATATTTTTCCACCGCGACGTGCATTTCGTGTCATTGCTCGTCGACCTGCTTCTATTTGCCTAGATGTGATCCAAGCGGGTTCAAGTGCCTGAAGAGCGTATTTACCAAAACAAATAGTATTACCTCGATAAGATATTCCCTTCATTCTTCCTCTATGTTGTTTACGGAATCTGGTTCTTTTGGGGTTATAGTTGATGGTTTGTTTTGAATTCCATCTCTACTACAGAACTGGACGTGAGAGTTTCTTCTCATCCAGCTCCTCGCGAATAAAAATAAATTCAAATTAAAGATTTAGAATTCAATTCAGATATAATATAATTTGAATTAAGATATACATTTATTTAATAAGTAATCTGCTGACTCATGGATTTCATTTAATCTAGATCAAATCTATTATTCATTTTTATATCTTATTTGTATTTTGATATCTTATTTGTATAGTTATAGATAATAGATAACTAAATATATTAAATAACTTTTTTTCTTATATTTATCTATTTTAGATTTAGAATGTTAAAAGGAATCTTTCTTTTGTTTTACTCTTTATCGTATTGGATTGACCCTAAATTTAGCAATCCAAGAAAATAAAGTTTTCGCGGGCGAATATTTACTCTTTCAATTTCTATTTCAGTTCTATCATTAGTTCATAACTTTTCCGAATAGATTAATTGGTTTCTGGTCGGTTCCGCCATCCCGATCAATGAATCGTTCGAATTCATTTTCACTAGAATCTTTTGAATTCACAGGTTCCATCGTTCCCATCCCTTCTTACTTAATGGTTAGGTCTGAATTCTACAATGGAGCTATTAGTTCTTGAGTCAATATTCTTAGTCTTTATTGGCTCGAAGCTCTTTATTTTTTGTTCGATGAGCAGATCCTTTTAATGATGAATCCTTATTGATGCTTTATTACACAGATTTTTTATGAGATGACTCATAGACCTTACATATTGGAATTTTATATCATCCATATTCTTTTTCTTTCTTTCTTTCATCCTTCCATTTATCCATACCCTTTCTTTTTTATTTCTATTGACAACTTAGAAGCAGATTTTTTAATGAAAAAGTATTTCAGTTGCTACAACAATATGAACAATATATCATATCTTGACTGGTTCTTTGGATCCAGATAATACGAAGGGATGAGTTGGTTATTACTTCTATAGTTATTTGTTTATACTATGGGGCTGGTTACTAACCCTCAAAAAACCAACGAGTCACACACTAAGCATAGCAATTTTATCAAAAGATTAATTTAATTTTTATTAAACCCTATAGAATTATAATTGTTTGTTCGTTTTTTTATTGAAGAGAAAATAAGAAAGAAATTTCTCTTTTTGTTCCATCGCCGGATAGAATGTAAAGGGAAATAAAGGTTTATTTTATTATTCCCCGTCTATAAATATCCAAATTTTGATGCCTAATACCCCATAGATAGTTCGAACTGTATAGGAACAATAATCAATTTTAGCTCGAATGGTTTGTAGTGGAACCCTACCCTCTCTGATCCATTCAACACGCGCAATTTCTTTTCCGTCGATACGTCCTGCAATTTGCACTTGAATTCCTTTTGTATCTGCTTGTTCAGTTAATTCTATAGCCTTTTTCATTGCTTTGCGAAAAGAAACTCTATTTTTTAATTGGCCGGCTATAAATTCTGCAAGAATATTAGGGTTTCCGTAAGGCTTTTCAATTCGTGTGATAGCAATGTTAAGTTTTCTATTTACAGAATTAAATTCTTTTTGTAAATTCATCTGTAATTCTTCGATTCCTCGGGGTCGACTTTCAATTAATATTTTTGGAAATCCCATATAGATTATGATTTGGATCAGATCGATTCTTTTTTGAATCTCTATACGCGCAATTCCCTCAACGCCAGAGGATGTTTTCATATTTTTTTGTACATAATTCTTGATATAATTTCTTATTTTTTGATCTTCTTGCAGACCCTCAGAATAATTTTTTGGTTGTGCGAACCAAAGGGAATGATGACCTTGGGTTGTACCAAGTCTGAAACCAATTGGATTTATTTTTTGTCCCATGTTCCCCCATTACTATTACTATACATATCATAATACGACATAGTTGTATCCTTTTTTTTCCATTTTGGTTTTTGTGACCACTTAATAGAGTCGGTATCTATATATCCACCTAAGGATATATCTTTCATTACAATAGTTATATGGCAGGTAGGTTTTTGTATGGCAAAACTACGCCCTCGAGCTCGAGGTTTTAATCTCTTCACGATAGTACCTTCATTTACTTCGGCTTTACTAATGACTAAATTTGCTTCATTCGAACCCATATTGAAACTAGCATTTGCTGCTGCAGAATAAACTAATTTGAAAATGGGATAACATGCTCGATAAGGCATGAGTTCTAATATCATAAGTGTTTCTTCGTAGGAACGCCCACGAATTTGATCAAT